AGAAGCCAGTTCGATACCATTGGGAATTTCATCCGTCCCTTGTCCTCCATTCGAAGAACTTAGTTAAGGTACTACCGAGCCTGTTCGTTTAGTAAACATAAGTGCCCGACTCTTTCAAAATCCAGCTCGTCAGATGAACCCGCATCTTGACTCTTAGCTCTGCGTCTTCTTGTAAGTGAGATCACTAGGTTTGTGGTGATAGACAGACCAGCACTTCTATTACAGTCAGAAATCGGTAATTCAGCCAGTATTAAGGGCTAGAATGACCGCCCCTTGATTGCCCGATCATAGAGCATCCAAGTTAGGCCGAAACGGACCAGTTAAGGTTCCTCGTTCCGACACTTCCAACAAAGCCTTAGGATAATCCAGGGGTGACTGTAGCCGTGTTGCAGGGTTCAAAGCAACAGTGTGATACTAAGATAACCAAGACAACCAATGCTTCAATAGACGCGCGATGTGGTTCTCTCGAGAATCTCAGTCTCCGCGTCGGTCACGAGACCTTCGAGATACCAGGCCCCTTATGGGAGCTTAATATCCCGAGGTTTAACCTCATTTAGGACACGTTCCCTTAGTCTACCTAACAAGCCCGGATTAAGTGGTATTCCTCCACTCAACCAGAACTCGAAAGCTAAAGGAGAATCATTGGATCGAGGTTACTTTGTTGAATCCGTGGATTCTGTTGATCTAGTTTCTCCATGAGCTGCTGTTGATTCTGTTGAGTCTGTTTCTGAAGCAGTTTATTCTCTTGCATCTCCTTCGTCTACTGAGTCATCAATTGCCATAAACCCCGTCTTTTTGGCTGTAATTGCGTCAGGTTGTTTTCTGTTTGCTAGCAAATGTACGACCTAAAGTAAAGGGCACCGCAGCGCGTCAGGTTGAATTATGTACGTGGGGGTAAGGGGGTGAACACCAAGTGTCATCAGCAGAGCGAGTTGACTATGAAACAAGGGGGGCAGCCGTTGATTCTGTTTCAGCAGTTGATTCTTTTGCTTCTGCAGATCATCGCTTTAGCTTATCTTGAAGAGCAGCCTAACTCATAGCAGAGGGAGACCAGTACCTATCAGCCAAATGGGATCCTTCTCCCTGGTACTAAGCCGATAGGGGATGTTCAGACTCTCCATCCTACGTTCTGATGAACAAGGTCAGCCTAACCAAGGAAAGCTCATGTATCGAAGTAGCGGAGTTCTGTAACGAAGGGGACGAAGGAGATTTAGCCGAATATTCAGGAGTCGGGGATCAGGCTGGCTCACTAGACCATATGGAGTGGTTTCCCGACGTCAACCTTGAGGACAAGCTTGCTGCAAGGGTAGAATAGCTAGTTTAGTCAAAGCACCCATAAAGCCCCGATCAATGTGCACAGAGTCGTAACCCTATTGCTTTTTTTGTAGCGTGCGCATCTCTATTAGTCCTGGGTTCAGGAGATCCAAGAGAGGCGACGAAGGAGACCTGGCCAAAGTACCAATATCACTCAGCTACCTCCTGCGGACCCTATATCTGTTTGCTTTTCATCCTCTGTTAACCGTAGGGAATCCAAAATGACCCATAACGTAACGCCAGCCGCCCAACATAGAAGACTAACGGCAAACCAACATAGAAGAATGTTTCAGTTACTCGGCTCTTGGGCAGGTCTTGGGAAGCGGTACTCTTTTGAAATCCTTCTTTCGGTAAGAAAGTCAGTGCCTCTGTTAGCTGGGCCTACAGATATATAGTTGTAGGAAGGGGGGTGTAGCTGCAGGAAACAAAACTCTTTAATAGGCCGATCTTAGCTCAGCAGATCGCGAGTTTACACTCGCTTGTGTGTAGGAGCCTAAAGAGGTAATAAACGTCGGTTCTGTATGTATGAAATTGGCAGTTCCGGTATAGGCACTAAGGAAATGAAAGAGAGACACTGAGTGGAGATAGGGAACTTGACGTAACAGGAGAGGAGCTAACTTGATGACCTAGTTTACGAGGAACAAGCAACTCCAGGAGCGCTGCGCGAAAGCATTCATTGTCTAAAATAGTAAAGGCGGTAGCGCTTTCGTTTTCTTGCTGGAGCGATAAAGCAACGTTACCGAACGAACAAGCAACGGATTGAGCGCTCTACGGAATCTCTAACTGTAGTACCGTCACGTCAAGTGGTGTTGAATGGTGTGTAGTCCGTGGAGTCAGGGCCAGAGACTCTCTATGTAGTACTGCAGTTTCATGGTGTTCCGTCACGTAGGCCCAAGCGGAGGAGCAAACAGAAGATGAAAAGCCTACGTGCGCCACTAGCTAACAGAGGAGCTAACATACTGAAGCTACAGGAGACTGACGGAACGGAACTAGAATCTTGACGGTACGTGCCTATCACTTCAGTCGTAAATTAGGAAAGTGAGTGGTTCCATCAAGCTGTACAAACCTTGATTCAGTTGAGTGGGGGGTGATACCTACTTTCAATTAATTAAAAACGTGAGTAGCCGCCTTCTGTTTGGTCTTTAGTTCAGTTTGACTCTTTGCTAGATGCTTTAGCCGTAGAAGCTAAGTGACTATTACGAGGGTGGGCGGGAGGTAACTCAATTGGATATCTAGTTCGCAAAAATCATTAGCGGAGGTTCGATTCCTCAGTGATTTTGTTTGCCAGCTGTTGTTCAAAGGGCTTGCCCCTAAGGGCACGGAATAGAGAAGGTACAAAAAAGTGGCGATCGTGGCCTGGCTTGCTGACTGGGCCAAAAAGCTGGTGCATCGCTAAATATTAATGAATTCCGTTCGTGTTAGCTATACGATAGTTATTTAGTTATTTCTGGTGAACCCTAGCCAATTCCATCATACCGGAAGAAGCCAAAGGCAAAGAAGTCTAGAAACTTATCCGACGACATCATATGTTAAAGATAGTCTCGTCGTGTTCAGGCGGCTAAGCTTACCAGCAATAGAACTACTTAAAGTAGGCTGTTCGCTCTCTGCCCGTCGGTTTGATCCCAATGAGGGAGCTCAAAGCAACCAGAGTTTCTGCCTCCACAAAACCAGTTCCTATCTTTCCTTTCGAAGCGGTATATGCGAGACTTTTAAGATCTAGCTCTTTTCCGGGCAAATGATTCAAATGAGAGCTGTGGAACACATGCATAACTGGATTAGCTTACTATTGATGATAGGGCCCAAGGAACAGAGGCACCAGACTTTGTAAAGTAAAGGGGGTTTCTCTCTCTAAAACAGAAACAGAATAGGAGACTCAGATCTAGGCCTTTCGGGCAGGCGATCCCAACATATGACAGACCAGGGCAGCAGCCGAGGTTAGGGATCTTGCCATTGGATTTAACGCGGCGCAACGGGGTCTAAAATAGGCTGTTTTGGGACTTTCAAAGGCAGCAAGCAGTAGATATGTGTTTACGAGACCGAGGTCAATGCATGAAAAACAAAAATGGGCCACTTGCTGGTTCATCCAATCGCAAGACGAAAGAAGAGGTATAGTTTTCCAACCGGAAGAAGAATTCGTGCAGAGGCAGCTAAAGAGCTCTAAAGCATTGGCTTGCCCCTCATGGATACGGTAGCTCTCTAGATAGCTTCTATGCCTTTCAGTTTCAAACTAAACAGAGGAGGTAACTCAAATTGGAAGAGGAGTGGAAGTAGCTCAACTGACAAGGAAGAGGAGGCAGCCAAAGGCCATTAAACCTCGATAATTGGTTAGACCAGACAGGAATAGAAAAGAAATTCATTGGTTGTTACAATCTACGTTTGGGGGATGTCTTGGCTTTGTGATTGACAGATATAGATTCATCTCCACCCTTCGCGGGGCTCTCCTTTTAGTAAGAATTTGTGCATGAGCTACTTAGTGGTTAGCCGAGCTAGTTACTCACTCCATGGCATGATGGGAAAAGCCCTCTTCTGATGGTTGAGCGGGTAAAGCCCTTATGCTTGAAAAGAGTGAACCGGGCGTAGCGTAGAGGCTGCCAAGAGAGCTTTAAACCTCTATCTTACACCTATTGGTATTGGCAGGAGATGTAAATACTTCCTTTCGGGTTATTGGCCTCTGGAACAAAAGTCATAGGATGCTATGCTAGCTAGATTGATTGGTAGATTAGAGGTCTTCCGTCTAGCCTCTTGCTCCTTATCTCAGACAGAGCACAACGGGTAAGGAAAGTGCTGTTAGGCCGGAGTGTCTTTTTCTTCAGGGAGAGGCTCGTCGAGCAGCATTTGGTGATTTCATTATCCGAGAGTGGGACGAAGTCTTTCTTTTCCTTTTTCATTCTTAAAAAAAAGTATCCGCATTCAGTCTCTCAACTGAGATCTACGACATTTCCTCTAACCTTTGGTAATGTAAGCTAATCCAATAATGGAACTACGGAATCTGTAGCATGTTTACCCAACCTCTGCCCTTTAGATAATGCATCCGATGGAAGAAGGCTAGCTTTCGTTAGGGAATTTCTCATCACAGAAGGAACGAAGTAGCTTGATCGAAGATAAGAGAGAGAGGATAAACCCATACGGGATGATATGATAGTACTTTATAGCACAGTTTACCTGTCATTGATAGGGGCCTGGTATTATGGTTGAGCAAGTAAACAACTACCTTGATTTCAAAGCGCAACCGCTGTTCAAAGAATATCAATGCGGCGGGAGTATAACAACGGCATTAATAATTAGAATTCGGAAACCTTTGTCATTCAAGTCCAAGCCCACCCCACTCAAGCTCTCTCGAAAAAAGCTTAGCCATCGTAGAGCGGTCGACCTAAACGAGAATGGATACGGCACGAGAGACGATACGGACGAGTCATAAGCGCGGTCGGGGGTCCCATCCCTTTTGCAGGGAATGGGTTTTTCCGGTTGTTTGTTCCTTGGTCGAAACATCGGGCACCGACTCATTGAAACAGCAAAACTTTTCTGTAGGATATATGTGGTTGCACCGGAACTACTCTACTTTTTGGAGGGGCTCATCAAGCGCTTTCTCCAACTTGCTCGCGGGTTGGCCCAATTTATTCTTATCTATATTCCTCAACTGGTACTTGATCGTCATTATGTGAGAATCCCCTTTCTTTTGAAACGGAGTCTAACTCTCCCTCGAGTTCACTTCCATTAAAGATACCGAACCAAGTCTCTACTAAAGTGAAATCCGCCCCTTTGAATTCATAAGGATAAGGATGAGCAGAGCGAAGTCGTGTTGTCAATGGATTTCCTTTCGCTAGAAAAGCAGGATGGGGGGCTGTAGAATGACTTTCCCTGGCTGAGGCACTCCTCGATGAGTGAATTGAGTGAGTTGGTTTGCCTGTGCTTCAATCAGATCTGAACCAATGGCAACGGCAAGCGCTAGCCTAAATCAATATTCTGTTTTTCTTTCGTTTACCGGCTCGATCATAGAGAGATGGGTTTTAAAGAAAATGGTCCAAGTCCAGATCTTGCAGTTGGAGCTGCCCAAAGACAGCGGGCAGGTTGACTGATCGACCAAAGAGGGAATATGCAAGATTTCGACCAAGAAGCGAAAGTTCACTCACGTAACTCGAGATGAGCTAATTCAATCCTTGCGTTGAGGTACGCATGAATTCACTCCCCACTCCAGGAAGTGCGCGACTCAATGTCAACTTCAACTAACGTCGAACCCCGCTCGGAACGAGCAAATTCCTTGCGCCAAGTTATGCCGGAATGAACTCTTACCTGAATTCACTCCCCCCTTTAGATAGCGAGAAAGGGGTCGTAGGTGAATCTCTCCATATAGTAAATGCCTTATTCCTGGGGCTTTCAGTCACGTCTTCGTTTTTGCTAGTTTGGTCATTGACCCTTTAGCCTACCTTTCGTTTATGTACTACAATTCCAGAACCCTTTGCTTGTGTTTGTCAGCACCTTACCTCAACTGTAAGTAAAAAGAAGGCGCATACATTTCGATACGAAAAACTCCAACACCAGACACTGCGGGAAAAAGCTCAAAAAGAAGGGGGACTTCCGAGAAAGCCTCAATAAGCTAATCCTTCAGTTAGGGAGATACCCGTATGGGTGTACTTACACAAACTTGACTCTTAGAACCAACCCCGGGGTTGTAGGCAACTGGGATCACGTTTCAGTACAAAGAAATTGGTAATAGAATTCGGTTGTTGAATCAGATGTCCTGCTACTATAAAAAAGAACGATGCCCTGGGTCTGCAGCTCTTTCCTCGATATGTGGGGTGAGATCTATTCTCGTCCTATTTTGCGCAATAAGAGAAAATATCTGTTTTTCGGAAAATGGGACGAGAATGCTCTGTTCTTGTTTTCTTGTCTTTTTTCCGAGGAAGTAGCCCCAGCTTGCCTGGTTTACCGGTCCCAGGTCATTCTGCCATACGAATTTATGAAAAAATTCCACGAACCGACCTTTTTGCGAGACTACTATTATGGCGCTGAATGTGCCGATACTCTATCTATGTCTATTTCCCTCGTTGAATGGCCCTTGCCTGTCGTCGGAGTTACCAGAGTGAACGGGGTTCGAGGAAACTACTTACTAATAGATAGTCGGTTGTGCAATAAGATGTCCTGCCACTAGGAAATGGAAGCCAACTCCATCGAGAAGCTAAAAGCGCACTAAAGGGATAACGCTTAGTGACTGGAACAAAGTAGCTCCATAGGAGTAGAGTAGGTGAAGGATTTTAATACTGCAGAAAGGCAGGTTGGAGAATGATTATCGATCAGATCAGAGAAGTACCGTTGACGTTGACACATCGGTATAGCTGTCCCGGTATTTTGAATTCAAATCGTTGGTTGGACCAATCGAATCGTCTACTAAAGGCATTCTTGCAAAAGAGCAAGAAGAGGAACTAGACGCGTACAGATTTGTCATGATTCCATTGTTAAAAAAGAGATTCCTTTCTCCTTTGGCACAGGAAGAAGGGCACATTATGCGACACAAACTCGTTAAGTAAGAAGATGGGCCTCCGGTCGTACTCTTGAGAGTTACCTCGGGGATAGAGCCATTCTTGGACTGCTACAAATGTAACTTCCTATTTAGTGTAGTGAAATAAATTCTTTCTTGTTTCGGGCGTAAGACAATCGCGCTTACCTAGGTTACCTCAATGTCGGGATAGACGGGCTTACCTCATACCTAATCGAAGTGACCAGGGTTGACTCAATACCGGGATGCCCTGTGATACCTAGATAGAAGGAGGAGTCCGCCCTTAGCCTTAGCCCAGTACTTCCTTTAGTAAAAAAAACCTTGGGGAGCTCATATCGGACTTATTCAACTAAGAGGGAAGGGATTGATCAATGAACTTTGGGCCCTTTCTATCCCGGGTAGGAAGCTTTGATCAGAGATAAGGCTAGCAATCGCTCGTTTTTCTTATTAGCACGATAGGAATAAAACCTTCTGTTATGAGTCAATCTCTATGGCTTCTTTCTTTTCTTTCGTAGGCCTATTTTCTGTAAGCTGAAGTCCTGTTAAAGTGCTCCTCTGGCAGTAGTACCTAACTCCTAATGAAAAGAAAAGCAATGTGTTCTATTCTGGGGTTGATGTGTCTGTTAGAAATCAACTAGATGACTGTCTGAAGTTTGCCGAAGGCAAATTGCCAGTTAGATACTTGGGAGTGGTTACGTCTATGCTATGAATGCTATGGTGTCTACGCTCTTTCATGTGATGCATTTTCCTCGCAACGGAAGCACTGTTACTATTGATCAGCTTTAATCATGTGATCCCCTTCCTCCTTCGATTTTAGACCATTCGATCCCCTTATCTGTTCCTAGTGTTTGGGTGGAGAGTACCCCACCACGGGTGAATTACGTTGTATCGTATCCTGTGTGTTCAATTGCTACTGAGAGGGAGCCTATACAGTCATGCTCACCTTCTCGGGACATGGTCCCGGTAATTGATCAGGTGATCTATCCAATCGGGGCATTGGAGCAGTTCCTCTCCCCTGTTGGCCCGAGCGAGATAGATAACAAAGTCTTATTCCTTTGATGCTACTGCCCTACTTGTTGAAGGCTCAAAAACAGCTAGTCCCTTTTCGAGCCTTTTGACGCCTATCCTGAAGTGATTGCCTTCCTCTTGGTGGTTGAGAATGAGTTTTCTTTCTGGAGTTTCTCAGTTCCGAGCCTGAGCCTACTATTAGAAGTAGAAGATAGGAAAGTCTTATTTTGATCAAGTAAAGAAAGCGATTCAATTCGACGCCCCGCTTATCCCCATCTGCCTTTCCTGGCTTTCTTTTTCTTTTTTCTGTCTTTCTCGCTTATCCCGATCGGTTCTCAATGAACTTCACTATTCTAGTGGGAGTGAGGGAATAGAGTAAGTTAAAGGTCTTCTTAACAGTTGTTTGATTTGCCAGCTGACACCATAGCATAGTTCGCTTCCTTATCTTCAGTTCGCTTCCTCTCTTTAACGCTTGAAATCTCTCCCCTCAATAAAGCTTTCTTTCGGTTTAAAGGTTTCAAGGGAAGGGAAGCGTTCTTTCTGAGTTCTTCCTTTATGAGGAAAAAGGAATTTCTCCCGGCTCCCCTATTGCGTAAGGGCTCCTTCTTATTGTTATCCGCCTTTCAAGTAAGGGACCCAAGGTGCTTTCCCCGAGCGCTTTTACGCTATCAGCTATTTTTGGTTTGCATTTAGGCCATCCTCTTGTCTTGTCGACTCCCTTCCATTCCTTCCTCCTAAGCACAACAAGGGCTACTTCGCGGGCAATCACTTTCTAGATTCTGGCTTGCTAACCTAGTCAGCTCTACTTGCTTGAGGTTGATCTGATCTTCAATTCTCCTCGTGCAAGACAGGGCAGGCTTCGCTCCTCGCAAGACCAGGTTTGGGAAGAAGAAGAAAGACTCAAAGACCTTTCATTCGCGACTGACAATGCCCTACTTGTTGAAAGGTTGGTTAAAGATTCACTCTAGAGCTCAAGAATCAGAAAGATTTTAAGTAAGCAATTTACCAATCCTCTTCTTTCTTCGAATCCCTCTCCTTTTTAATCGAGTCTTTCTTCGAATCCCTCTCCTTTTTAATCGAGTCTTTCTTCGAATCCCTTGCCCTTTCTCATCATATGTGCCCAGTACCCCGCCAGTTCCGAAAGGTTAAAGATGACGCGCTTGACGTCGTGACCGGGTGCCGGAATTAATTGGTCAAAACAAAATTGTCTTGCAAACCGGTGGGGATTTTACGGTTCTGCCCGAAGCACGTTGCCCTGCCGTAACGTCAGAATGCCGCATCGCATGGAGATCAGATCAGATACTATCTTTGATGCATTTTCACAACAGCAATAAGTAGCAAGGGCCCTTTTCATCGACCTTGTCGACCAATCATACAAGATTTAGGGCATCTCTTAAATACCATGCTTGTAGGGTCGCCACGTGAAGCTCATCGGATGACAAATAAAGAGCCTGGCTATCTTCGCATCGAACTTCCCGGCTTCAATGTTCTCAATTGCAAGCATCTCCGGGACATAATCTTTCAGCTTCCCCAGGTCCAGAAGCGGCAATCTCATATACAGCTTAGGAAAATACTGGTCCAGCCATGCATAGAAGTAGTGGACCGGGAATTCCGCATTGCACTGGCCTGGACCCACTTTCTCTTGGGCAACAGCGCCCAAACCGTAATAAATGCTGGCAAGGACGGCCGGGGCTATGGCTACTCTCTTTCCCTGCACCAATAACCCGGCCATGACGAATGTTTCCGGGCGAATGACGTTGCTGCGGTTGTTCGGAAGGACAAAGCGGCTCAACCAGAGAGCCAAGAATGCGGCTAAGTCGTCTCACTTGAGAATTCCGGAGTCGGGCTTCAGTAACCAGCTGCAAGGACTTCTTCTTCTCCAGCATATTATGCCGCTGGACTTGTGGTAGAATGGAAGTTGGCCGTCTCTGACATACCTTTCTTCTTGGCTCTATTAGGCAGTGGGGCCTGTCTCTCAATTTCACCCTTGAAGAAATGGTTCACCCAGCTGAAAAACCCCTTTCTATTATATTAGTAAAGCAGCAAGAAAACGGATGCGCGTTAGAGTGCGCAACGGATTTCGCGCGTTGGCGCGCTCAGGAGTTTCTTCTTGCTTTCGCGCGCAGCGCTCAGGGAGTTGCTTCTTCCCTCGTCGAGCCTTCTTCGATGAAGCGCCGGATCTGATCCTCGAATTGCCACAGCTCGTCCGCTCGTTCCCATGATGCTTCTCGTTCGGTAAGTCCCCTCCATTTCAAAAAGTTTATATGCTGGGACGCCCCGTCGACTCGTCATGCGTTCCGCTAGTATGCACTCCACGTCTTTGTCAAAAGATGCCATCATGCCGGTGCACGCCGCGAAACGCCTCTCGCTGGGTCTTCCATGGTTGTAGTTTGAAGCCTTAGCGCTTGAGCTTCGCATCTATAGAGAGGTAAGCTATTTCTTAGCTATAAATAAGTAAGCAGCTACTTCTTTGCTATTGAGCGGTAATCCCTATTTCTTTTAGATATTTGTTCAACGAGAACGAAAGAAAACCACAAAGAAGAGGTGGGTGTAGTAAAGGATTGAAGACCTTATGTTCGAGATCAACCGAGGAGCTGATAATGCCATTAAAAATCCAATTCAAGTCCAAGATCCCGGCTAGGAGAAAGAAAGGATGTATCTCATGGAAGAGAATCCGCTTCCACGGGGGTAGCGTGCTGAACCGAGGGGAGGAAAGATCATTCGTAGACCTTTATCTGAAAGGTGGTGAACAAGTTGCCCCTGTTGGCTGGCCCGAAGTAACTCCCCACTTCGAACGCGGGTCTCTGGAAATGGCAGATTTCTGTCTTCGATCGGAGTTTGCACGAATCTGAGGAGATTCATACATAACTATTCACCTAGTAGTTAAATACGAATCGAATTGAGCGCGACTTCTGCTCATCAAAAGTGGGATAAAAGTGGGATTTAGTAAGCGTATTCTAACTAAATAACAGAGCTGCTGAAGGCAGAGGACTCTTGGCCCTATCACACAATAGGTATAGAGTTTTAAGTGAGCTTTGAAAGAGGGTTAGACGATGAATCTAGGGCAGCAGATTACACTGCAAAAAAAAGAAGTACATCGGCTTAAGCAAAGGAATGAATTCTTTGAAAAGAGGCCCTTTATCCTAGGGAAGGAATCCGCTGACAACGAGCTCCGCCGCTCAAAGAGCTTGCCGGCTGACCACTGCCGTCCCATTCTTGAGTGAGCTGTAAGAACTCATTTGTTATATTCTACAACCTTAACCTTACTATTGACTGGGAATACCACCTTACTCGTATCTTTCATTTCTTCTGTAAGAAAAAAGAGTTCATTGACCTATATACCTAGATCCGGTTGAAGCTGTTCGGAGAGCCCTAGCGGGTTAGATCTCTCAAGCTCTTCCCTTCCCTTATCTGCCTGCTCCCTTACTTGAAACTTAAGTACACAGATCTTCCTCATCTTTCATTGTATGGACTTTACTCTGTTATGTCAAAAACAGTTTTTTATCATGTAACATAAAAGCGAGTAATTTGAGAGAATGCAATACCAATACAATATAAAAAGGAGTAATCCGAGATAATGCAATACAGTATAATATTTGTTTTTCGATTCCGTCAAAAGCTATATCAAATATCCCAGGTACAGAAGTTGCAGAAAACCTTTTGTTATGTATTATAGAAAAGAGGACTCCATACGTAAATGAAATCTTGTACGGGGTAAGACTAGACGGCATCCTTAGGGCCGTCAAATCCTATGTGTATGTGGTCGTCTTACTTAGCTATAGAAAAAGGAAGGAGTGACGCTTTGGTTACCGAATAGTTAGTAGGCTCGGTCCCAGGTTCAGGTTCTCTCTCTATTTAGGAGACGGGTAGGATTCCGTTCCGTATTCGAACTCTTGGTGAGACTGATCTAGAAGTTTTATGCAATTATGAACTAGACGGAATCTTATCAGAGCAGATCTCTAGTCAAATTACAGTAAGCTAGGCAGCTATCGAAGAGCGTAGGCTGCGCCCTGAATCAACGAAGTTAGCTGCTTGGCGTTCTCGCATCGATTTTTTACGTTGTCATTCCTCGAGAGTTGTTACTCGTTGGAGTGACTAGCGCGTCTCGTAAACCTTAGCTATAGCTAACGCAAAAAATGGATTCTACCTGGTGTTTATTGTAATGTAAATGAATCGATATGTTTTATGTATTTATTATGTATTCTGTTTTATGTATTCTTAGGCTTGAAAGGGAGTTCTCACTTTTTTTTTTTAACTCAAAACCTTACGGGCTAACGAATGGATGATTCACTGAACGAAAGCCAAGCTATTTCATTCTGAGCTTAACCAAGTATATAGAGTGATAAGTCAAGTAAGGCAAGTCCATAATTAAGGCAAGGAAGGGCGTGTTGGTTGCTGATACCGAGGTTTAAGAGATGAGATCGCACTATGGAGAGTTTAGTTCACATTCTATATTTGCTGTCTACCCTATTTCCTACTTACTGGAAGCGCTAAAACTTTCTTTATGAAATGCTAAGAATGAAGTTCCTTTTACCGACCGATACCAAACCTTTTAGGGGGGTTTCAAGCGAATAGTCCTTTGGGGTATCGTATCGACACGCGTCTTAACCTCGATCACCCCCTCACCTCAGGAATCTTAGGTAAAATATATGTAGTAGAGATAGACTTTTTGTCCTATGTTTATATGTGCGTAGTTCCAGTTCGATAAGTTTGAAAAATACACAAAGATGAATGAGCTAGTGAGTGTGAGATGAGATTGGTTTTTTCCTATCTTTATGCCCTTGGATGAATTGAATCATGACTTGACTAAACTCAGATCTGTCTGTGAAGAAAGAGGCTAAGCCAAACAGATCCTAGGTAGCTGGATTTGATTGTATTGCTATTCCATTGCCTTTTAAGCTATTGTTTTGGACTTTCTGTGTCTGACTCATAACAATCTTAAACTAAAGATTTAAAGCCCCTGGCTGGTCTCTGCTCGAATCCATCTTTCTATTGATCGAATGAGTAACCTACCACTACCAAACACCTCCTTTCCTCAGGGGCGGGAAGTAGCGTATATGTTCATCAGCAGGAGTTGGCTTTCAGTCCATTCCCTACCTATACTATAGGGCGAGAAGCTCAAACTACTTGAAAAGAAAAGCTTATTCTATATAAAATAAAGGTATGAGATCTACCTGTTCCTTTCACTGCTGACGCATCATTCAGCCATAACGAGATCGAAAGCGCGGTGAGACAATCTATCTATAGTAAAGAGCGGATGGCCAACTCAATCAAATCAATAAACAAAGGAAAACATTCTATTCCATACCTATATAACGGCGAAGAGAGGAGGTATTATGTCTAGTAAACAAAGGGGAGAAAGAAAAAAGTCTGGTTCATACATATCGAATCATAAACAAAGGGAAAGATCGCAACTATCCCGCATCTACAGCTCGAGATCCGTCCTATTGGATCGGTTACCGGTTCACTTAATCACTTAAATAGATATAGCAGTCAATTCCATTCCGACTGGTAAGCCCGAGGGGGGATTGTCTCAAAAAGAAGTTAAAGCGGGTAGAGTACAGCTCTACCTAATCAAAAGAACAAAAAGGGCTGTGGTCGAGATATGCTTCCCCGTATCCAGGAGGGGTGGGCTGCCCGATCTCCCTATTCAAGAGAGGTGGGCGAACTGCCTATATAGCTGTCATTGGTTCCCCACTCCAAGGAAAAACAGAGCCTTGAAAGGTTGAGAGTCACCCCGAAGGTAAATACAGACACAGATCTCTCAATAGATCAAGGGATTGGTTTTTTCATTCATCATGGCACTAGCACGAGAGACTCAGAAAAAAGAACCTTTGCTGCCCCTATTTATGCAAGAAAATCCATCGTACTTACTACTGGGTTAGGGACCCCAAACCACTGATTTGCATAGGGGAGAATGGCCTTATCAGATATGTGGGTTGGAGTGGAAAGCCCGTTTGAAAGAAGTCTTGGATCCCCTTTACCTGGCCATCAAAAGCCTGAGAGCAGCGGTACAAGAGCTAGGAAGAAGCCTAGCTCGTTAACTCTTTTCTCTTTACTAATAGCCGTAGGGTGAGCCAAAAGAACTAGACTTAGCTGCTGAAAGAGCCCTTTCTCGATAAGCAGGAGAATGTTTCATAAACAGATCAAGGGTAGGCGAATGAATGAATTGATCTTAGTCTTGTTCTAGTTCCTTCTCCATGGACTATGTGATAAGAGAATCGCTAAGTAGATAAGGAGACAAGTATCCAAGTCCAATGATTCTATTTGTATGAGACAGTAGCGGTTTGAGATGCATGCAGTGAACAGAGCAAGCATCTCGGTATGACAGGTACTGAAGACTGAAGCAGGGAATCTCACTAAGCAGGGGTAGCCACTCCAGGGATGGTGTGTGGGAATCCATGTTCGAAAGAGATTCGTTCTATTTGTCTGATTCTCTTCTTACTCTTATTGCTGGTAAGGAAGCAAGGCAAGGGTTGGAAAAGGAATGAAATTCTCGATTGAGTGAGAAGGACACAGTTTAAAGTCAATCAGTTGCTGCTCTCTCCTGAGAGGAAGCGGCCGAAAACCAATCAAAGAACTTGACTTCTGGTTCGAGAATCAAGAAGAAAAGGAGCTACTACACATGGCGAGGAGCATTCCTTACCACAATACAAGGCGGTTAGCGGTACCAAAGGAAGAAGGCAAAGGTGATACTTACCACAGGGTATACTGCTCCTACTACTCCTGATACCAAGGAGAATCCTTATACTACCAATGTCACATTGACAAAAGGGATTTGCCTAGTTATGGTTGAGGTGATCATCGGGCACTGGGACAATAACGGGGGACTTAACCTGGCTTAAATCGATTAGTCGGACAGTCTTGCGCTTTGAAATCGTAAGTTTGGAGGGACTCATGAACTATCCCACAGTGAGGGTATTTTGACAGGCCTTCCACTTCTTTATTAAAGGGCTTACGGGCAGCATTACCGGGCTTACGCTCCTCGCTTTATGGGACCCAATCCCTACCCCGGATATGGCGTCTTGGGGGACCTCTTACAAGAAAGGAAGATCGGCAAAGTGGATCGCGAAAGGAAAGTTCCTACTTCGCACAAGCAGCATGACGAAGCAAAAATACTCGGGACTGGTGAATAAGAACCAGTTCCTACTTCTTCACGGGGTTCACTATCATAGCAAGTAACCAGGTTCTACTTACACCGGTCTACTTACGCGCACAAAGACAAGACGTGCAGGTCGTCCTTTTACTCGCGGGGCAGTGCCATCTAGTCTCCATCAGAGCATCAAGTATATCGCCAAGAACCATCTGGTCACAGTACATGCAGAAGAGGACCTCACACTCCTTCGGTCCCCGGCAATACCATTCATAGATGTGGAAAACAATATCCCGCCAGATGCTCATCATGCTTTCGAACTGGTACCCGCTACCTTTGTTCCAAAACATGCATTCCCCTCCAAACCACAGCTCTCTAGCAGTAATCTAATGGTCGCCAAGATCATGTTAGAAAATGGTTTTGAACCTGGAAAAGGGATAGGTCAAGGTCTCCAAGGCAGAATCAACCCGATAGAACTCCGCAAGGCGGATGGCACCTTTGGGTTGGGGTACAAGCCCACCAAAGAAGACAGAAGAAGGGCAGTCGAGGAACGCCGAAGAAAGAATCTGGAAAAGTGACAAGGAAGAGGGTCAATCCCAACAAGCCTCAGGAACATACCTCCCATTTCAGTAAGAAGCTTAACACCTAGAAGGAAGGAATCCAGTCCCTTCGCAACTAACCTCAGCACGACTACTTCTTACTTCTTGCTTGCCCGGACTTGGTACTTGTATTAGGAGTGACTTGCTCTAGACCTTCAGCAGCTGCATCCCACTACCGTACTATGTTCCTATCGTCTCTTTCTTATTAGTTGGATTGTATTGTATTATTCCTCCCTTGCTTATCGACTCAGACACGAAAGAAGGAATGTGAACAGCTATCTATCTGACTACTAGATCTGTCTCATCAAGTATTGGGCTCAGACGGAGTCCTACCCTGCATCATCGAAATGTGCTTTACGGGCCTGAGCCACTTAACTTGCTATATTGACTGAAGGCCTAGTCAGCTAGTTTGCTTTAAGCAAAAGAGTGCAACCCTCAACATCGTCACGAGCTGGATTTGAACCAGCACTTCTGGAATTAAAAAAAAGAAATCCAGTGATTATTCGAATCGTGACTTTTCTTACCTGGTTCCGCACCCTGGTATAGAACGCGTACATCCGGGTCGTTTTCTTACAGATACCAATGGATCAACAAATGGAGAGCGAGGAGAGGCGAGTCGGCCAGCAGAGGCACTTGAAAAAGAAAGCTGGCAGATGGAATGAGATCGTTTGGTTCCGCTCCTCCGGCGGGTGAAAGGCAACTGGAACAACGGAACGAGGAGAGGGTTGAAATGCACCTTACCTTACCCTATGGAGTTCGAACGATGGTTCGAGTGCCGGTGCTATGGGGTCATTTCCCTCATTCATTGGATCGGGGGAACAGGAAAGAGAATAAGCGCTGGCGCTTACCTCGCCCTTCGAGGTTCGATAGCAGGAGGCGGCTCATTAGCAGCTGTTAGCTCGCTAGCTAGAGAGGGATCAGAGGAAAGAGGGTTCGAAGCATTGGAAGCAATAGGTTCACTCGTTCCTCCTTTCTCTGGGCCTGGGATATGAAGGTTGTTCAGAGCTCTCAATCGATGGATTGGATCACCCGGGGGCACCACTTGGTTCTTTATTCCCTCCATCCCACCTGGGCCTTGCAAAGCATTGCTTTGTAGCGGCGAGACGAAGAGAAAGAGAATGGGAGTGATCTGGCGAGGAACAGGGTTCATTGGATCCAGGGAAATGCCTTACTGACCTTTCGATAGCTGGATAAGAGGATGGATATGAAGGGCTTAGTTCAGAGCCTGGGTCTGGTGATGCTGCCACAGATCATTCTAAGGATGGAACAACTTGCAAAGAATGCTTCTCCTGCTTCTATCGAGGTTGGCCTCGAAGGCATTGCCTTGCCAGGCACTGGGAGACAAAGAAAAGAAGGCTCGCATTGGTTCGAGGCGAGCGGATAGGTGGGGAGTAGGAGGAATCGAACCTTTTAGTTTCTTTATATGATCTTTCTTCCTGCCAAATTATTAAATGCATAGATAGAGTTGGTCCTTCACCTACTCGCTGTACTCTTTGTGACCTCAGCCATGCAATCAGTTTACGGGTATCAGGAGTGAACGGACTAGTAGAACCGTATCCCGAGAACACGACTCAGCGAACGAAGCAAATCCCGGGCGACCATAACGCATCTAGAACGTCAACAAGGGCCTTTAGCTTGATGAATCGAGAATGTAGTGGAATAGCTCGTCGACTGAGAGAAGGACCGGGAAGCACTTCCAAGAGCAACAGATGCGAGTTGGCTTAATTAAGGGAAAGCAGACTCGCCTGCCACAGCCCTGTTAACTATTGGAATCAGGAGCTTCCGATCCCATCCCTTCAATCACCGTTACTCGATCCGAACTGGAACTGACCTGGAACCGAACTACCACACTACGTCCTGCTGCTGCTTCCCTGGTCTGACTGGAACTATTACTAAATGAGATTTCCTGGACCACGTTGATGGTACCAGCTTGAGTGAAGGAAGTTGCAGTAGAAAGAAGAAGGCATCGTTGCCCAACCAATCAGATCAGTCACCCGGGAAAAACGTGGCAAGTCCTGATCTAAAGATGTTGCTTGGAGAAGGTGGCAAAAGAGCGAAGCGAGGGTCCGAAGGAGGGTGGCGCAAGATGGACGAAGTGGAAGCACAGTTACCTTAGCCCCTAAAACTAGTTGGAAGAAGAACCTGCCCATCTTTTTTCTTGATGAATTGAGGGGAACCTGATAGAAAATATGGCACGAAGACTGCCCGAAAGGGGGTCTCATCTCTCACTGCAGCACTTGCCGCCTACCCCTGAAATGGTCGAGAAAGTAGATCTGGTGAACGAACCAGCTTGAGTGAAGGAAGTTGCACTTCCAGTACCAAGTTCATATTCTAATCGCTGGATCCACAAACGAGACTGAAAGTCGAAGTGGACTACAACTCGATCTCGTGATTGCTCGGGTCTTGTAACATCCAGTTGCTGCCTATTTAACTAAGGCTCTCTCTTGACCGGCTTTTGGGGAGCGAAGCGATCGATCTTGTTTGACTGAGGTGCTCACTGGGTCTTTCAGATTGGTAGCTTCTTTCCCGTCTTGGTCCGTGTCGAAGAGAAATATGGAACCCATCAATGCCCGACCCTAGACTTGAATGAAGCAGCCCGGCTTGGAGCCCTATTTTGGTTATGGGTATCGTGTAGATCCAGCCAAATCCCATATTAGAGACATTGGGGCACCTGCACCTTTATATTAACAAAAAAGATAGGGACCGACCCTTCTCTTCTATCTATACGTGGGATACATTCCCTCTTATCCGGTTAGGGCTTCTTCCCAAGAAATGAACAAGCATCGAAGGCCATTAAAAGCCATGGTACTGAGACCCACCGCTCACCCAACTCACAGTGCGTGGTCGAATTCCTAGGGCGGGCCACACCACACTATAGAATGAAGAATGAAAATTGCTAGCCTTTATTATTTCACATTCCACGGGATTCTCCTTCTGCATCTTTTCCGAGGCTTCTTTCTCTAAGAGCGCATGCCGAATGGGCCCAATTATGCACCTGGCTGCCTTATTGCAAAACCCATCAATCCCCGGAGGTTGGTATACGAAATACAAAGAAAGGCGGAATTTGCAGCATTCAAGTTATTGAAGAAAGTCTTTCCTATAAGAAAGAGGGGGCATTCCGTATTAATTAGATAGAATGAGGGAAGCCTACTTTGATCTTGTTCTAAAGTGCGCCCATTAGTACTACTAAAAGAGCCAGGCCAAACAACAGGCTTCTTATATAAATAGAAAGCCCTTTCCCTATCTGCCTTATCCGCACCTATCTACTCTTTTCTTTGGAATGGAAGGTTCGGCTATTCAAATCGTAAGCATAGATTTGGAAATAGATAAGTGGAAGGGTTATTTTGTTCTATAAACCTCGCAGAAGCGGGAGAGCGATCAACCAATTGTTGGGTTCCTGTGCCCTAGTTTATTCATGTGGTTGGGTTAGGCGTATCCGAAACGTAGGTATTACTCTCTTTCTTAACCTGGCCTTACCTTTCGGAAATGTAGACGGGTAAAGCGGATGGAAAGTCTCTCATAGCTACATAGAGATCGAGCTTGGAGGCCAGTCTAGCAGGTGATTTGATCGGGCGCCCACGGAGGCTGCGAAGGGGAATCGGTTCTACTTGAAACGGGGACGATCATCCCAATGGTCACTCATATGGTACTATATGTAATGTAGGAGATATTCTTAAAGATCTCATAAGGAGAAGGGAACGACCCCCTTCGATCCTGCCTGCAAAATTGGGGAAGATAGATAAAGGGGAGCTGGCTTGACCAATAGGTACTTCTTCGCTCTAATCTAAATGGAGATAGGGCTTGATGAATCGAGGAGATGGAAACTTCCAAGCAACTTTATGGCGATTTGCAAAGATCGACTCCTACTGTGCCCAACAGCGCTTAAAAACAAGCAAACATTTAACATCTTTTTCAGAGAGGGTGACCGGTTTAATCCCTTCATCGGGAATATATATGAGCTCTCCGATTAGCAGACTCTGAAGAATGAGAAGGAACCACGGCTGCTGCTTCTTTAAATAAAAAAAGTTTTGGATCATCAATATCGTTCTTGATGCTAAAATCTCCCTCTATAGGTGTCGAGGGGCTTTACGGCTTCTTCATTCCTAGCCGAAAGTTTAGTCTAGTATTTGACCCAGCCTAGTTCTGGAATCGGAATGTTTTATAGATATGCTTTCAAAAAAGCAAGGAGTTCACAAGCTATTGATCTACTATATAAGCATAAGCAGAAAGGGGTGATTAAAAAGCAGCTCGAGACCTCATGGACATAGAGCCTTCCTCTCCCGTTGCTGTTCGGGCTCGGCCGTTAAAGGACGTACCCAAATAGAGCCGTTTAGGCGATAGAATCCTTTATCATGTTTGCCTATCTGACATGACTAACGTTGGTTTTTCTTTCTCAAATAGGGCCACTGGATGCGTTTGGGGATAGGAGGAGATTGACCACTAGGGGGTTCACATGACATGATCTGGAACGGGTGACTCCACTAGCAAGGGAACGGCGGATTCATAATCCACTCTCGCTAATTAGACAAACGGGAATCGAACCCAATTACGAGAGCCTACTATCTCTGTCCTCAACAGTCGCTTCTTTTCTTGCTATCCTTTTTTCTTACCAAATTGCTTAGGTAATTATGGGTGATCGCTCCTTCTTGACCAGGAACTATAGATGCAACTCATATCGTTGAGGTATTGTTCCCTTCGATCGAATAGATTTCCGGAATTAGCTAAACTAAAACAGAGTGTTTTGTACTTTCCTTTCCCTATGGTCAAGCTGTTTCACTCCTTAGCACAAGCGCTAAGCGAGAATCATTCCTTGCCATAGCGATTGAAAAGGTTTGTACCAATTAGAGTTGGATTAGCTGCCACTAGGCCTAGTCACCACAGCCAATGATCTTCATCCCTGACCTCGTCGGCCCCTTGCTTCTTTCTCAAGAATCTCTTTTTAGGCCACGTTCCTTTAATACGAAATCGATTGAAGCTGCCAGAAGGTCCCCGGCATCGAGAACATCGATTGAGAAGCTGAAACATGGGGCATTTGACGATCATCCTCGCTTTCGAGCCAATCCCGTTAACTGAGCGCCTTCTTCTTATCAGTTGGAGTAGATATTTAAATATAAGACTCCGGGAGTGATCTACGAATCCTCTTTCTATTTCTCCTTCTTGAAAGCTTGAATTCGAGATCGAAAAAGAAAGAAAGAAAGCTGATCAACTGATCCACGACTTTCTATTCCACCATCTCTCCTCTCTTCTATAGAACCATAGACAGGCAAGCGCTTCGCTCTCTCTCATCATCTGCCAAGCACCTTCCCCGATTCTCTGAAACATGAAGTTCATGCTGTCAAGGCAAGATAGATTAGATGCCCACATCTCTCTAAGAAGAGATCCATTTGACAGAATCACCCGAGTGGTAGCAAGAACTACGATTATGAACTAATGAACATGGCTTTTGAGCGCACTTCCGATCAGAGTCTTCGCCGTCTAGCTAGCCTTAGAGCTTCCTTGACACAAGCCGTGATCATCCTACCCCCTCTATGGTCGTGTCGTCTTATCCCATCCCTTGCTCTGCTTCTATTGCCTCTTCCTTCCCTTCTGTTTACGCCGCTGCTCGCCGTTGGCGGCTAAAGTTCTACTCGCCGTTGGGCAATTTTAGGCATGTCTCTCAGGCTGGGCGGGCTGCAAACTACCTACGGTGCAAGTTCAGGTGCCAAGCGGAGAAGTAGGCATACATAAGAGCTCGTTTCAGCTGTGGCATCTCTATCAGCTGGGATTCCTGATGCATTGGAAGCAACAAACGAAGGCTTGCTTGAAAGCCGGACAGATTTCCCATGTTGACGCGCACCCTTCTCTATCTGGCTCGCTCTCTTTACTGCGCTCGCAGGTCTCGCAACTAGTTCATGTAAGGCAGTAGCCTCTGGTCTTGCAGTTGGGGAGGGATTCATTGGCTAGGTGTCCACTGAGGAAACATTATCCGTTTCGAGCCTAATCTGCTGAGGAAGCCTTTTTTCAAGGTTATTCAAATGGTGAAATCACGACTATTCCTCCGGCTGGACGACTAATGCTTTCTTCAAGATCGAACAACGAATCTCGATCGAATCTCATAACCAGGTTCCGAAGGTCGAACAACTTCTTCTATTGAATGGGCATCTGGTTCCTGGGCGAAAGCCCTAACAGCCTATTGATCGGGAAAGGAAGTTCCAATGAAAAAGTCAACATGAAAGCTCCTTGCAAAATACCCCCGTAAATAACATACCCTTTAGGGAAATACCCAATTCGACCTCAGACTAATGTCGGGAATGGATCTAAGAAGAGAAAAAAGGGGGGTAGCGCGGATCGTTTCCCCCCACAATCCCCCTCGGGGGGATTACCTTCCGCCGTTAAATTGGACAACCACCGTATCATTCAACCATCTTATCCGAAACCATCAACAACCATCAACCATCTTACCTAGTTAACGTCTCTCATGTCATGTTATGAAGGAAACAGCTCCTGCACAGGTACTGAAAAGCTAGACACATTCGCGAACATCATCGTTAGCAGAAAGGCCGCCGTCATAACAGCTAAAGTATGCCCTCTGCTATACTGGGGCTCCCTTTTAAGACTTAACGGATCGAAGGAGTTCTCTGACCGACATATCTAAGCAATCTTATGGTGTACCTGATCACCGCACGGACTTACCTCTGCCAAGTTGTATGCGTTAGGTCCTCCACCCTGCAGCCCTTCCCTAACGAGGTTCACATAGTGCGTATCCATACAAGTTTAGGATTACTGAGGCTGACTAAATAGTTGCTCCGGCAATGCAGCCCACCATGCCGTAAATCCGATAGACAAAGCAATCAACAACAGCACCATCACCTTCCTCTGGTGAGGACCTATTAAATAAATGAATCTATCAACAAAAGAGAATTCCTTTATTCTCGATCCCGCAACAGTGGCATCCCTCAAACCCACCGCTCTTTCAGCCTTCCTTGCTCCTCGAGCTTGCACCTGTCTCGCTCATCCCCTTTATTAGTAAGGTTGCTTGAGATCCTGGTCTGCATCCAGAGAAGGTTTTCTATCCAACGCTGCTCACGATGGACTCATCCGAGTTGCAGCTTGATTCGGAAGAGAAGATCCTGGGATTAGATCGATCTGATGTTGAATGTCCCTCATGGGCGGTAATCCCGCAGCGCTGGTCACTCTTCTGGGATAAGTTCAGCGAACTGTTCAAGCAATTTGCTAACCTTGGAAGGTATAGGAGTGCCCTTTCGAAATAGGGGCTAGCGTCTTTAGTACCGTACCCTAGCCCTGTTTCCCGAGCTTCCGTTTCAAACTTTCGCCTAGCTTGACACAATACAAAAGAAAATCAAATTCTCAGCTTGCATTCCATTTGTTTGCCTTGTCACACTAATGACACCTTCCTTAAGAGGCAGCAACACCGCCTTTGCACCATCCTTCCAAGCGTGTTCTTTTCTTTCTTGTTCAATAAAGAGAATCACCTTACGATCGAATTGCCATGGTCGCCCAAGCAAGAGGTGACAGAGTTATTGGTGGGGGTTCGGTCCGTTATAGGTACGACATCGCACCAACAAAATTGCATCCTTGTAGGATTTTCCAATGAAGAAAGTGATCAACGGAGACTAGCACCTCATTTCCTTTCTTAAACCAAGTACCCTTACTAGTAAAGTAAAGGGGCTCGAAAGGTTGACTTAGATAGGGTGCGCGTTAGCGCACTGTAGTTTTCTTAGTTTAGTCAAGCGGTTTCTCAAAGAGAATTCCTTCTGTTGCTAGCCGAGTGAGGTAGGTAGATCAGAGAATTCCTTCTTTTCCGTACGCTAGACAGGTACTTTCGGTAGTTACGGGAAGGGCAGCTAGGCTCACTAATCTATAGAATCTTTTCTTGTTGCGTGCACGTGTAGCAGTCATAGCTTGGTCACCGCAGTAACCTCCTTCTGTTTCGGTAGTCGGCTCATATAAATGGTTTTCGGTAGTTCAGTTGTGTTAGCTTGTTGGAAGGTTCGTCCGGATCTCTTCCCGGGTCAACCCACTCAATATCCGAGAGAGGGTAGGCTTTTGGCGGCCGCAGAGACGGCGGATAAAGCAGTGGATAACGCAGCGGATGATACGTACTTGGAAATAACCGGATCATAGAAAAGTCTTTCATGCCTCGACTCTCCCTCGGTTCGTTCGGAAATCATGGTAGTCTTTTCATGGAGATTATTGGGAACGGGAATGGGCTGGGGTTAACAACAACGACAAAACAGCCTTCTGTCTGTTGCCATGGAATGTATAGGTAGGGATTGTTTTATGCTTGGAAAGCCCGTTCCGCGCTCTCTATCCCCTAACTGCTCAATCTCTCACCCAAGCACGAGGGCCTTCCCCAGCTCTGATTCACCACCGGGGGTTCTTAGGGGGGGATTTCACTCCTTTTCGAAGCCCCTTACGTAGAACAAAAAAGAGAGATATAGAGTTTGTCTTCTTTCTCCCTTGCCTTTCCTGTTTCCCTGATTTCCCTAGAACCCAACTTATCCCCGTATGTAGCCATCGTCGCAGTATGTCATGGCATGGAATCGATGTAAGGTCAAATCAAATTCAATACACCTCATCCGGAAAGCAGGAACCTGCAGGCATTCACAAGCCCATTACTTTCCAATCACAGCCTTCTTGTCTTCGACCCTATAGTGGAACTCCCCTGCCCCATTCATACGGAGGTATGCCTCTTGGTTTTCCGCCATCAGCCGTAGCATCTAGGCTATTTCCAAGTCTTGTCGACTCACCGAAGCAAGAGAGTTATTCAGGTAAAGGTCGAAGTTTCTGTGATCACTTACGCAATTGTAGTACGAATCGCAGTAATTTGAATCACAGTATTCTTCCTTAGCACAAGCGCTAAGCGAGAATCATTCCTTGAATAGGAAGAGTTTCACCATTAGCAAGGGCAATTGAAACATTACCGACATCGTTTGAAAGATAAGAGAAGTCGTCAGTTGACCCGGCGGTTCGAAGCTCCCGAGTCAACAACCTAAGGGAGGTTCTTACTTGACTTAGGTGTGAAGATACCTGCGGCATTGGCAGAGTGGGTCTCTTTCTCTTGAGAAGAAGAGACATCGGATCTTGATCTTTTGCTAAGGTAGAATTGAGCGAATTCTTCGAGAATCTCGTTCGGCACTTTTGATAAAGTAGACGATGCTTGCTTCTTATCAAAAACCTCAGGTGGAATAGTTGGCTTTTCTACAGCTGCGTATGCGGGCTTAAGTCACTTTGCCTTTCCGGGAAGATCATCTGGTTTGCCGTTAAGTTCCCAACATCGATCCACGGTATGATTTGGCTTCCCACAATGAGAGCAAATGGGCCGGTTTAAGCCCCCATTCCTTCCTCTTCCACTCTGAGTTGTATGATTGGTAAAGGATCAATGGCCTCTAGCCAAAAGGGCTGAGGCTTAAATGAGAGCATGGGGTTATTCATCGCAAGCTGTCTTGCTTCCTCATTGAGTAGAACTGGAAGGACGTTGTCTCTTCTTCTCAAGTTCTCATTTGCAAGGATCTGGACTTTGATCAGCTCGTATTCCGGCTTCAGTCCAGCCAAAAGATGCCAGGTGTGCCAACTGCACTCAAATTTCATCCACCAACCGCCAGAGCCATTACACCTTACAGCTGCCTTCCAAGCCCTACCACTGTGATGTTAGAATTTCAATGAAATAAATTTCTAATAGAATGCTGGTGACTTTAATGCGGTCGTTGATCCATCCGAGAAATTGGGGAGCCACGTAGACTATTCAGGGGAGGTATGCTAATCGATGATCTACTGATAGAGCTAGTGCTACTGGAGCTGCTGCTAGATATGCCATTGGCTTAACTGGCTCTAAACCCTCCCACCGGATAAAGGAATTCAATTTAAAGTAGCCGTCTACACCTAAATTCTCGTCTTCACTGATCCGCATTTATAATGACCGAGACACCTATGTATTCTGAGGCATCAACCTATGTGTTGCCTCTGTTCTCATTCTTTGGTAGTCACAGATTTGTCTTCCCGTTAAGATTCTCCTGACTACATGTCGTTTCCTTGGTCAATGTATACGAAAGTATCTGACCTAAGTTCACGATATTGTCATCAGGCATGGGTTCTCCACGAGCTGTTGATGTTTGGTTATTCCAAATGTCGACCACTTTTTGGTCCTATGTCTGTGTCTACTACAGATGATGAACAGATGCTCTCTTTCTTTAAGGGAGGTTGGCTTTTAAGATGGAGGGTGCAGGCAAGGAAAGGACGTTTTCCATTCCTTCTGCTTTGTTGCAAGCTTTGTTGCGGCCGGCTCATGACTGGTGTATGTCTATCCTTAGGATGATTCCTATGGACGGGACATAACATATGATCAGTTAAAGCCATTAGAGAAGAGTTGTTGATTGGAGTTTGGAGGTCGCTGGTTGGTAGAGAGGAGATTGTAGCAGTACAACGCCAACCATTACTGCCAAAGCTACTGTTCGATTCGCGGGCTGGAGCTTGAGAGGATCGAAGACGTCAGGTTGCCTGAAGGCTTCGGAAATCATTTCGTGCGTCTGATTCGGGTGAACGCACGGGAACCCAAGCTGTAAAAAGGGACAATTCATAACTTCTCGTATCGCATTTGCGTACTCCGCGGAGCAGCAAGCCGCCGGTTGTACCAATGGGGGCTCGGGCAGCAAATACCACCAGACGAAAAGTCCGCTTAGAATGCATGTTAGCAGAACCGAGCGGAGATCCCGAAAGTAGGATAGGGATAAGGCGTCTTAGAAAGCGAATGCTCTGGTTTTTCCGCTTTCTCGCATCGCGTCCCCCAGTCCCATTACCCGCTCCGGTGATCTTAGCAGCTTGGCGGTGTACCCCCGATTGGGAGCCATTGCCGAAGAAATCGTTAAAGGCAACTGGCCGAGCCCGGCAAAAAGAGGTTTCCAGAGCGAAAGCGCTTGAAGTTGAATATTCTTCCGCGAGGCGGGGCCCTTCAAGCACGCTTTATTTTGTAAAATACTTTGAAGTTTGGACAACGGGTTGATCCACTGTTGTAGATGAGAGAGTGGACCACTTGCAATATCCTCCTTCAGCGCCTTCGGAAAGCGCCGCCTTACATTCGGACGGAGAGTCGGGATCGAAGAACTAGGTTTGTTGCTACTACTACTTCTACTAGAAGTACCATAATCGGGCCGCTTGAAAAACGGCACTCTTTATTGTGTGCTCTGAGGAACTCCTGGTTAGAAGTCACCTTGAGTCCGCTAAAAGACTAGTCACTAGTCTTCTTTCTTATTTGCTGGATGAGAGAAAGAAATGCTTTATTAGGCCTATTGATTCTCTGCAATCAAGGGCCATACATTTTCAAAATTAGATTGGCCAAGTCTTCCTAACGGGAACTGCAGGCTGAGGCACTTGGCCTAGCATCGGGTTCTGAGGAAGAAAGTTCTGGCCATATAACTAAGAAGGCGGCAAATCCTTCCTTTGCCTTTCCTCCCTAACTCTGTCATCCAATGCATATTCTATATAGCACCAGCCCCTCTTTTTCTTCCTAAGAGCGCTTCCTCAGTAGATATTCAATCTCTATCACTAGCAGCTTAACGTCCTTCTTTCAAACAGTCTATTTCGCTAGTCCCACGGCCCTCTCTCTGTCGATAGCAGCTCCTTTTTCCTTCTCTGTGCGTGGGTTAGCACTTGACTTGATCGGATACTTTTTCTTATTTCTATTTCAAAGAATCAAGTTCCCAGTTCGATTGGATAGATCTCCTAGCCCCTCCTTCGCTTCCGAAAGGAGGCAGCCACCTTTGCTCGATACCGGGTTTCCCGGCTCCCGATCCTCCTGCTTTCCTATGCACTAAGACCCTCATTCTAACGACTTAGCGAATCAGTCCCCGAGCGAGTTAAGATCGGCCTCCTTTGTATGGAAAGGGTGAGGAAATTCCAAAGTAAAGGCGCCCTACTATGATGATGATGGGGGTGCCGCCTACTCTCTTTGATTAGTTTGGATAAGGCCTGAGAGTGGAAGGCTCCCCGCCTTCGGTAATCAAAGAGCTTCTAGTACGAAATTATGCATTCTTTATCCGCTTTCCAACTTCCGTTAGAAACTAATCTCGCTCAGTTCTTACATAAGAAGTTCCTTCCCTTACTAGATATTAGACACAGGCTTCCTCTATCCCTTCGCGCGGGGTAACGAACGCTACGCCCCTTAGGTGCCTAAGCCTCCTGATCCTACTCCTACTCCTGCGCTAAGTCTTTGTCTCAATGACTGCTAGATTTCTAAATCTCTTCCTTGGCTTAGTATAAGACTTATCTCCTCAAGAAGCCGATTCTATACATTCCGCTAGCTCTTCTTTAACAGGAGCTATAGACAGCCCTGGGGGACTTTCCCCAGAAAGAGAAAGCTGAAAGTCAAAAGCAGGGGAAGCCGAAAGATAACTTAAAGCTTTCCTCAAAGATTCCATTCTCCTACTGCTACAAAGAGAGTTTCATAGTCTCGATCTTATACCCGGAATAAGCCTCTCTGGTCGTCTTGGGTTAAGAGGAAATATCTTCGCCGGAATTCTCTTTGGCAGGTGGACAGGCCTAAAGACTCTGATTCGGTCTTGGTATATTATCCTAATAAGAGATGATGTAATGGATGCAATTCGCTATCAAATTGGAGACGGAGGTCCGTTTTTGGCATCATCCTTGGCTTACGAATGGCCCCTTATCCCGGCCAGTCGACTACAGTTTTTGGGTTATCTCTCGTATTCCAGAAGCTGCTCGCCTTTCGGACCTTATTGGTAATCAGAGGTGCGTTCTTCCTACAGCCAGAAATGGATTTTCTGGGGGACATATGGCAGGCGATTAGGGCATTGGGAATTCCCCCAGTACCTTTGCCTGACAGGGTGGTATGGGCCTTAGATACTGAAGAGGATTTCTTCTTCAGCTTGTCGAGAGAAAGAAAAATGAAGCGAGTAAGGGCGGTGGGTATAGCATAGGAGACAGGTGCATTCAATCCTGTTCTCACCAGCCTGTGCTGGGAGTACGCTTCATTAGGATTCTAAACCTTGCCTTATTAGGGCAATCAGTTCTGGCACAAAAGCCATTCTTGTAATGCCCCTTGATGGGATCTCATCTTCTCTGCGGGATTGGTTCCCGAATACTAACTACTATTCTCAGGGTTGAAAGTAAGATTTTGAGATATGTCACTTCCTTTACTGGTCGATAATCGGATTCTGTTGAAAGAAGTTTCATGTCCGAAAATCTTCTTCTAAAGATGTTGGGTGCTTCTTTCTTCTGGGAATTGGAAGTTGCTTTAGCAGCTTCAGGCCTGTGCATATCTTAACTAGCGGACTTAGTCCGAAAAGAATATTGCCTGCTCTTCGTAGAGCAACTATGAGTTTATTACTAGGCTAAAAGTAGTCATTATATGACATTCTCCTATGCGTCTAAAGGCAAGGATGGAGAAAGACCAACTTCCCTCTAGTCTGATGGATCGCTTTCTCTTGCGCATTAATGAATGGATCGAGGAATTGCGTATGAAAGGTGTATGGTCTATCTTAGACTATCTATCTAGTACGATCGATCAAGTCATTCAGTACAGTCTCTTCGTCGGTCTCGGTCGTTGTAGTTGATATGGATTCTGATTAATTCGTTGTTATGATGTTCCAGTTTCTGTTTGTACATCTTTCTCCCATGCTTTCCGTTGGTCAACAACCAACAAAAGTCAGTGTTCTATCCTTCTTCACTACTCCTACAGGCTTGACGGAGTTAAGCTGTCTGGAGGGAATTTCTTTGTCTCAATCAAGAATGCCTCAACAGCGTTTATCCATTTTTCAGTATGGGTCGAACCTTGACCCGCGAACTATGGAACAAGGTGATTTGATCGAACTTTCTAATTCTATCTCTGATCTCGCATATGAAACGAGTAATTTGGCTAGCCGTGCTCATTCCAATAGTTCCGCTTCTGAGGCATCCACTGGGGTCCGAAATGAGCTGCCTTCTTCTTCTCCAGATCTTAGTGAAAACTTTGATGATCTTTCTCGTTTCTTTCAAGGAAAGATAGAGGAAATAGGAGCGGACTTGCCATCCAACTGGTCTCCCGAAGAATTTACCCGGATGGTGATTGGGGAAGAGGAGGTGCTAGACCCATCTTATCTATCTGATGTCTACTCTAACCTTTTAGAGTGTGGATTTCATAGTTGCTATTGGGAGCAGGCTTTCGAATATATAAAACTAATTTATGGTTTTATATAATTAATTTAAAGTCAGCCATGTACTACTATTGGTCATACAATTGTTTTCTAATTGTCTTTCTTTTTTTCTATGCCCTTTAAAAAAAGCCACCACATATCGTATCAAGCAATTGCATTGTTTGCCTTAATGATGTCCTTTCTGATCTTATTTGTATTCTGATTGAGGGTTTCATCTCTCAAAGGAGAGGCGGGCTAATCCCCGAAAATGCCCGTTAATAAAGCGTTGGGGTTCCAAACCTAGTTTTTTGGAGGCGAGCAGCGAGTTAGCGAAAGAAGGGAAGCTCTGTACAAGGAGAGGAAGCT